GTATAAAACTACGTCGGATCTTTCCTGAAACATAACCTAGAATCAGATCTTCATTATCTAACCGAACCCGGAACATGCCGTTGGGAAGCGATTCAGTAATTAAACCTTCATGGATCCATTTTTGTTCTTTCATTTCAGGCCAAGCCTCCTTGAAGTCTCAACTAATGGAGGAGAAACGACATTAGATAACTCATACCCTTGCTTTTTTTTTTTACAAACAGGAAGAGATTTTGGATCACATTTCGATATTAAAAGGATTACCATATATAACATAAAATTTCTCCGCCGATTCCTTCTAGCCGAGCCTCACGGTCTGTCATTATACCTCTCGAGGTAGAAAGAATTACAACCCCCATCCCACCTAAAATTCTAGGAATTCGTTGAGAGTTAGAATAGATTCGTAGACCGGGTCGACTGATCCGTTTTAAATTTAAAAAATTTATATAGGGTTTTTTCCTATTCCTTCGATGTCGCAGGGTTAAAACCAAAAAATATTTGTTTTTTTCTCGGTGTTTTCTGACGTTTTCGATAAAACCTTCTCGGAAAAGTATTTTAACAACATTTTCGGTAATATTAGTCGATGGTATGCGAACAACTCGTTTTCTATCCATACCAGCATTTCGTATAGAGGTTATTATCTCAGCAATAGTGTCTCTACCCATGATAAACTAAATTTATTGGTGCCTCAAAATTGGATATAATCAACATGTTTTTCTTGTTTTTATTAGTTTATGAATATGAATTTTTCAAGATATATGCGTGAGACACAATCTAATAATTAATCTAGTTCTTAATCGATTTATTTTAAATACCTCAAGGACATTACGATCTCATTTTATAATACCTCAGTAGCTTATAATACCGCAGTAGCTTATAATACCTCGGGAGCTAATGAAACTATTTTAGTAAAATTTAATTGTCTCAATTCCCGTGGAATTGCACCAAAAATGCGAGTTCCTTTTGGATTTCCTTCTTGATCAATCACAACTGCAGCATTGTCATCATATCGTATTATCATGCCGCTGTCACGTTTAAGTTCTTTACAGGTACGAACAATGACAGCCCTGACTACTTCAGATTTTTCTAGGGGCATGTTTGGTACTGCTTCTTTGATCACAGCAACAATAACGTCACCAATATGAGCATATCGGCGATTACTAGCCCCTATAATGCGAATACACATCAATTCTCGAGCCCCGCTGTTATCCGCTACATTTAAATGGGTCTGAGGTTGAATCATATTTTTAGTATATTCTTTCAATACAAAGGATGAAGAAAATAAAAGAAATATTTTTTGTCTAAAAAAGAAACCTGCGGTTTTGTTTCATCCCAAGACCCAGTTCTGACGGTTCGACATTTTTATCCTGAAATAATAAATTGAGTTCGTATAGGCATTTTGGATGCTGCTATTAAAATAGCCCGCCTGGCTATATTTTCGGTTACTCCACCTATTTCATATAGTATTCGTCCCGGTTTAACAACAGCTACCCAATATTCAGGGGATCCTTTCCCCGAACCCATACGTGTTTCAGCCGGTCTTACTGTAACTGGTTTATCGGGAAATATACGGACCCATATTTTTCCGCCACGGCGTGCATTTCGTGTCATTGCTCGTCGACCTGCTTCGATTTGTCTAGATGTGATCCAAGCGGGTTCAAGTGCTTGAAGCGCATATTTACCGAAACAAATATGATTCCCTCGATAAGATATTCCCTTCATTCTTCCTCTATGTTGTTTACGGAATCTAGTTCTTTTGGGGTTATAGTTGATGGTTGTTTCGGAATTCCATCTCTACTACAGAACTGGACGTGAGAGTTTCTTCTCATCCGGCTCCTCGCGAATAAAATAAAAAGTATTCAAAATTGAATTTCAATTCATTTGAATAGATATTAGAACGTTTTTATCAAAAATTTGATAAAAACGTTCTAATAAATCTTTATTTTCTTTTGTCCTTTATTCAAGTTTACTAATAAAAAAGAGAAAGTTTTCGCGGGCGAATATTTACTCTTGCAATCTCCATTTCAGTCGTAGCACTTGTTCGTGACCTCTTATAATAGATGAATTGATTTCCGGTTTATTTCGCCATCCTAACTAGTGAATCAGTAAGATTCAGTTGTTCAATAAAATATTTTGTATTCACAGGTTTCGTCGTTCCCACCGCTTCGTACTTAATGGTTAGGTCAGAATTCTACAACGGAGCTCACAATCGAATTTATTCTTGAGTCAACCTTCTTAGTCTTTATTGGCTCGAAGCTCTTGATTTTTTTCTATTACGTAGATTCATTTAATATTTCATTATGGATGAATCAATTAGTATTGATGCTTTATTACATTATCTTTTATGAGATGACCCGTAGACCTTACATATTGGAATTCTATATCATAGGTATTTTTTTATCTCTTTCTCTCATCCTTCCACCCGCACCCTATTCTATTCTGTATTTTGCTTTAAACTTAGAATGAAAGTTTATTCAAAAAAATTTCAGTTGTTACAAAGATA